GTGATTGCCGAGATTCGTGCCGGAACGTCCACTTTTCATTTTAAAGAGAGGGTTCGAAAGCATATTTATTCTGAGTCAGAAGGAGAAATGCACTGGAGTACTGATGGCTATCATGCGCCCGAATATCCATATAGTAATGTTCATCTATTACCAAAAACAAGTCATTTATGGATATTAGCAGGAGGTCTATGCAGATCCAATATAGTGTCTTTTTCACTCCACAAGGATCAAGATCAAATGAATGCTAATTCTTTTTCTCTCGAAGAAAGATATATCTTTGATCTCTCACTGACTAATGATCAAGTAAGACATAAATTGTTGGAGACTCTTGTTAAAAAAGATAGGGAAATTCTTGACTATTCAAAACCTTATCGAATCATATCCAAGGGTCATTGGAATCTCATAGAGCCTTCTACTTCTATTCGTCAAGAGAATTCCTTGGCAAAAAAGCGAAGAAATAGATTTGTGATTCCCTTACAATATGATAAAGAACAAGAAAAGAAACTAATACCCTGTTTTGGTATTTCGATTAAAATACCTATAAATGGTATTTTACGTAGAAATAGTATTCTTGCTTCTTTTGATGATCCGCGATACAGAAGAAGCAGTTCGGGAATTACTAAATATGGGATTGTCGAAGTAGATTCAATCGTAAAAAAAGAGGATTTGATTGAGTATCGAGGAGCAAAAGAATTTAGTCCGAAATACCAAATGCAAATGAAAGTAGATCGATTCTTTTTCATTCCCGAGGAAGTGCATATCTTACCCGGATCTTCGCCCATAATGGTCCGGAACAATAGTATCGTTGGAGTAGATACACGACTTGCTTTAAATAGAAATATAAGAAGTCGAGTAGGTGGATTAGTCCGAGTGGAGAGAAAAAAAAAAAGTATGGAACTGAAAATCTTTTCTGGAGATATTCATTTTTCTGGAGAGGTGGATAAAATATCTAGGCACAGTGGCATTTTGATACCACCAGGAATGGAAAAAAAAGATTCTAAAGGATCAAAAAAATTGAAAAATTGGATCTATGTCCAACGGATTACACCTACCAAAAAAAAGTATTTTGTTTTGGTTCGGCCCGTAGTCACATATGAAATAGCTGATGGGATAAATTTAGCAACACTTTTCTCTCAGGATCTCTTGCAGGAAAAGGATAATGTCCAACTTCGAATTGTCAATTATATACTTTATGGAAATGGCAAGTCAATTCGAGGAATTTCTCACACAAGTATTCAATTAGTTCGGGCTTGCTTAGTATTGACTTGGGACCAAGAAAAAAAGAGTTCTATAGAAGAAGAGGTTCATGCTTCTTTTGTTGAAATAAGGACAAATGATCTGCTTCGTGATTTCATCCGAATTGAGTTAGTAAAGTCCACTATTTCGTATACCGTAAAAAGGTATGATATGGCAGGTTCGGGATTTCTTTCCAATAATGGATTAGATCGTACCCATATCAATCCTTTTGATTCCAAGGTGAAGATTCAATCATTTCCCCAACATCAGGGAACTCTTGGTACGTTGTTGAATCGAAATAAGAAATGCCAATCTTTCCTAATTTTGTCATCATCCAATTGTTCTCGAATTGGCCCCTTCAATACTTCGAGATATAATAATGCGACAAAAGAATCGGATCCCATGACTCCAATTAGGGATTTGTTGGGTCCTTTAGGTACTATTGTGCCTAAAATAGTAGATTTTCGTTCATCTTACTATTTAAGAACTTATAATCAAGTCTTTTTAAAGAAAGATTTTTTACTTGAGAATTTTCAACAGACTTTCCAAGTGCTTCAAGTACTTCCATTTCAATACTGTTTCCTAGATGAAAATAGTAGGATTTATAATCCCGATCCATGCAGTAACATCATTTGGAATTCATTCCATTTGAATTGGTGTTTTCTCCATCACGATTCTTGTGAAGAGGCATGGACAATAATTAGCCTTGGACAATTCCTTTGTGAAAATGTATGTCTATTTAAATACGGATCACGCATAAAAAAATCTGGTCAAATTTTAATTGTTCATGTTGACTCTTTAGTTATAAGATCAGCTAAGCCCTATTTGGTCACTCCAGGAGCAACTGTTCATGGCCATTATGGGGAAACCTTTTATGAAGGAGATACATTAATTACATTTATATATGAAAAATCGAGATCTGGTGACATAACGCAAGGTCTTCCAAAAGTGGAACAAATCTTAGAAGTTCGTTCAATTGATTCAATATCGATGAACCTCGAAAGAAGAGTTCAAGGTTGGGACGAACGTATCCGAAGGATTCTTGGGATCCCCTGGGGATTCTTGATTGGAGCTGAACTAACCATAGCCCAAAGTCGTATCTCTTTGGTTAATAAGATCCAAAAGGTTTATCGATCCCAGGGGGTACAGATCCATAATAGACATATAGAGATTATTGTACGTCAAGTAACATCAAGAGTTTTGGTTTCAGAAGATGGAATGTCTAATGTTTTTTTACCTGGGGAATTTATTGGATTGTTGCGAGCAGAGCGAGCAGGGCGCGTTTTGGACGAAGCGATCTGTTATCGGGCAATCTTATTGGGAATAACGAAATCATCTCTGAATACTCAAAGTTTCATATCCGAAGCGAGTTTTCAAGAAACTGCTCGGGTTTTAGCAAAAGCTGCTCTACGAGGTCGTATTGATTGGTTGAAAGGCCTGAAAGAGAACGTTGTTCTGGGGGGGATTATACCGGTTGGTACCGGATTCAAAAAATTAGTACATCGTTCAAAGCAAGACAAAAACATTCATTTGAGAATCAAAAGTAAGAATCTATTCGAGTTGGAAATGAGAGATATCTTGTTACACCATAGAGAATTATTTTGTTCTTGTGCCCCAAACACTTTCCATGAGACATCAGACCAATCATTTACGTAATGGAATTTACTAATTCCTAACAAGAGGTTCATTCTTTTTACTTTCACTCTCTGGTCCGATTATGGATTTCGTAATCAATGAAATAAAAAATAATAAAGAATGAAATTCATGGTTTGGGTCGTAGATCAATGGTCAATCCTGGTAGAAGGTTCCGTCGGAACAATTCTTTATTTCACAAGGTACTGAATCTCTTTGAAAAAGAAAAAATAAAAAGAGAAAGTGTGGGAAAATGGGAAGACGATATTGGAACATCAATTTGGAAGAAATGATGGAAGCAGGAGTTCATTTTGGTCATGGTACTAATAAATGGAATCCTAGAATGGCTCCTTACATCTCTGCAAAGCGTAAAGGTATTCATATTACAAATCTTACTATAACTGCTCGTTTTTTATCAGAAGCCTGCGATTTAGTTTTTGATGCAGCAAGCAGGGGAAAAAAATTCTTAATCGTTGGCACCAAAAAGAAAGCAGCGGATTTAGTAGCATCAGCAGCAATAAGGGCTCGATGTCATTATGTTAATAAAAAATGGCTTGGTGGTATGTTAACGAATTGGTCTACTACAGAAACAAGACTTCAGAAGTTCCGGGACTTAAGAGCAGAACAAAAGATGGGGAAACTCAATCGTCTCCCCAAAGGAGATGCAGCAATGTTGAAGAGAAAGTTATCTACCTTGCAAACATATCTGGGTGGGATCAAATATATGACGGGATTGCCCGATATTGTAATTATCGTTGATCAGCAAGAAGAATATACGGTTCTTCGAGAATGTGTCATTTTGGGTATTCCGACGATTTGTTTAATCGATACAAATTGTGACCCAGATCTTGCAGATATTTCTATTCCGGCCAACGATGATGCTATAGCTTCGATTCGATTGATTCTTACCAAATTAGTATCTGCAATTTGTGAGGGCCGTTCTAGTTATATAAAAAATGGTTGATTATCTTATCATTAATCTTATCATTAAGAAGAAGAAGATTAGTTTGTTTTTGGTGAACTCTCTTTGATTGTTACTATTTTGGTTTGCATCTTTTGGAGTTTGAACTATGTTTTGAATATTGAATAATATTGAAAAGATCAAATGATTGGTATTTTTTTATGTGATTTCTCGGTATCCGAAATATACGATTCATAACTTCAATTCATGAATGAACATAGATTAATTGAGAAAGAGATGGTTGAATCAAAATAATTACTTTTTTGAAGTTCGATTTCTGTTAGAGGACAATATGAATGTTATACCATGTTCCATTAAAACACTTAAAGGGTTATACGATATATCAGGTGTAGAAGTAGGCCAACATTTATATTGGCAAATAGGAGGTTTACAAATTCATGCCCAAGTACTTATCACTTCTTGGGTTGTAATTGCTATCTTATTAGGTTCAGTCATCATAGCTGTTCGGAATCCACAAACCATTCCGACCGACGGTCAGAATTTCTTCGAATATGTCCTTGAATTTATTCAAGACTTGAGCAAAACTCAGATTGGAGAGGAGTATGGTCCTTGGGTTCCATTTATTGGAACGATGTTCCTATTTATTTTTGTTTCTAACTGGTCAGGTGCTCTTTTACCTTGGAAAATCATAAAGTTACCTCATGGGGAGTTAGCTGCGCCCACGAATGATATAAATACTACTGTTGCTTTAGCTTTACCCACGTCAGTGGCATATTTCTATGCGGGTCTTAGCAAAAAAGGATTGGGATATTTCGGGAAATACATTCAACCAACTCCAATACTTTTACCAATTAATATTTTAGAAGATTTCACAAAACCTTTATCTCTTAGTTTTCGACTTTTCGGGAATATATTGGCTGATGAATTAGTGGTTGTTGTTCTTGTTTCTTTAGTGCCTTCAGTAGTTCCTATACCTGTCATGTTTCTTGGATTATTTACAAGTGGTATTCAAGCTCTTATTTTTGCAACTCTGGCTGCGGCTTATATAGGTGAATCCATGGAGGGTCATCATTGACTAACTTTCGAAATAGTCTTTTTTGAAGCTTATCCAAATTTAAGCAATGCGGGGGGTTCAATATAATCCACTGGGTTGGAGAAGAAAATGCAAATAGCTACATGTATGTATATATGAAGAAAGATAGATGATATTGCAGGATTTGGAAGAGAAAGAAGGGTTGGGGATCCTACTACATATATGTATATGTAATGCCTATGAGTATCAATCCTTGTGTATGTTTCGAAGAATGGTTACAGAATACGATTTCATAGAAGAAAAAGTGCAGGTGATTTACGTTATGGAAGAATAAAAGTATATGTTATTTACTAGTTAGATTAGTTAGATAGTAATTACCCCTATCTCTTTGTTTCTAGCCCACTGCATTTAGATGGATTCCCATATCAGTCCTTTTTCTATTTTGTCTGTGATTGTGAATTGAATGAAAGAGAAAGAATAGAATAGCTTATAAACAAGGAAACGCAATGACTAAAACCGTATACATATCTATTTACATAAGGTAGAAAGGAAAAACGGCATATCGAAGTAGTTCTTAAAATTCAGTAATATTCTGAATTCCATTTGGAGTTTTTAGCTACTTCGACCCGATAGATTTTAGTGATAAAGATCAAAAAAGGAAAAATAAGTGTAGTAAAGTAAATAGTAAAAGTAGAAGTAGAAAAAGAAGTAGATTAAGTACTAATTCATTGGTTGGTTGTATCATTAACCATTTCTCTTTTTGGTGCGAGGAACTTACCATGAATCCACTTATTTCTGCCGCTTCCGTTATTGCTGCTGGATTGGCTGTAGGGCTTGCTTCTATCGGACCTGGGGTTGGTCAAGGTACTGCTGCGGGCCAAGCTGTAGAAGGTATTGCGAGACAACCAGAAGCAGAGGGTAAAATACGAGGTACTTTATTGCTTAGTCTGGCTTTTATGGAAGCTTTAACAATTTATGGACTGGTCGTGGCATTAGCTCTTTTATTTGCAAATCCTTTTGTTTAATGTTTCATTTCATCGTAGAATAAAAATGTAAAAAAAAAAAATAAGAATAAAAACATAACCATAACTAAGAAATTTGAGAATTCTCAAATTAATAATAAGCGGAGTGATACAAAAAGAACTCTGTTCTTTGTTAGTCCTATCTATAAGGCGAAAGCATATGAAAAATATAACCGATTCTTTTGTTTCCGCGGGGCACTGGCCATCCGCTGGGAGTTTCGAGTTTAATACCGATATTTTAGCAACAAATCCAATAAATCTAAGCGTAGTGCTGGGTGTATTGATTTTTTTTGGAAAGGGAGTGTGTGCGAGTTGTGTATTTCAAGAATAGGTTGGATTTCACCGGCTGCACTTTCTTTATATTTATGGATTATTATTTATAGCAGAAATAGGAACAAAGGGTGCACAATCTCGACGAATTACTTCGGAATTGGATTTCATTCAGAAATCATATGTAAGAACCATAGCATTTCGTGACTAATTGGTAAATGAACTTTGATTCTCTATCAACCAATAATGTTGAGGTCTTTTACATGGTTAAAGATAAATTGTTTGAAGTCCAGGCACAGCATAGCATGGTACTCTTTCTACCGCTACGTTAGTACCAAAATGGTTTAAAAATGATAAAAAGAAAAAAGGAAGAATTGGGAATTTATCCGATGTAGAACACTCATATGGATAAAATTATTTGAACAATTAACTGGAAAGATGGGTATCTTCCCCCCTTTTTTATCCACTGCCGAATCGACGACCTATGTATTGTATTTGTATAAAATTTCTTTGTATAAAAAAGAGAATTTTTTGGATGAAAAAAATCGAAATCTCATTCTAATAATAATGAGAATGAAGTAATGAAGTTCAGAATTCTATTCAATTCTATTTCTATTCTATTAGAATTTTGATCTAATTTCTCATAGCATATAAAGAAGAAAGAATAGAATTCTTTCTTCTTTAAAATCTTTTTTTTTTTTTTTTCTTTTTGGAAATAAGTTGTAAATAAAGAACAAATAAAGAAACAACTTTGCTGACAATTTTTTATTTTTTGTCTGGTCTGAAGAGTCCTCCTAAGATTCTGAGATAAGTTTCGATATCTTTGAATATGAACAGAAAAGAGAGGATAGGCTCATTCCATTCAAAGATATGGGAATGCCCATCAATCAAAGAAAAGAAAAAAGAAACAAGTGAGCGTGAGAGCCAAATGAATCGAAAGATTCATGTTTGGTTCGGGAAGAGATATTATAGCTGTGAAATGAATGGAAAAATAATCTACTTTCATTAAATGATTTATTAGATAAGCGAAAACAGAGGATCTTGAGTACTATTCGAAATTCAGAAGAATTACGTAGAGGAGCCATTGAACAGCTCGAAAGAGCTCGAGTTCGATTACGGAAAGTGGAAATCGAAGCAGATGAGTATCGAACGAATGGATACTCTGAGATAGAACGAGAAAAAGTAAATTTGATTAATGCTACTTGCAATAGTTTGGAACGATTAGAAAATTACAAAAATGAAACTCTTTTTTTTGAAAAACAAAGAGCAATTAATCAGGTCCGACAACAAGTTTTGCAACAAGCCTTACAAAGAGCTCTAGGAACTTTGAATAGTTGTTTGAATAGCGAATTACATTTTCGTACCATCAGTGCTAATATTGGTAT